CTACTTCCATCTCTGATGGTAGGTGTAGGGGAGACTGGTAACGTGAGCCACCTAATCTTATACTGCTGCAATAGCACATGCAAGTTCCTAGGGTCTATATCGCTAGTCAAGGATCAGAAAACAATATTGTTCAATCAGTAGACTCCAAATAGCTATTTCATTGACTCGTACACGTTCTTAGGCGGGGACAGGATTCGAACCTGCAGTCTTCAGGTCATGAGCCTGATGAGTTGACCAATTCCTCTACCCCGCTTCTTCCCCTGATCTTTCTTTCCCGGATAGAACCAGCGTTTAGGTTGCGGCTAGGCGCAGAGCTCCTGACGACTGGTACGAACTTGCTGAAAGCACGAGCTTCCAAGCGAAAGAACAAGGGATGAGCGCTTTTAAAGCGCATACGTTTTCTTTCTTTTCTATACGCTAATTCCTGACTGAACCTCAGTCCACAGTTTGACCTATCTTTCTGTAGATTGATGCACTAATAAGACTCCAAATCCTTGGTCCCTTTCTTTTGTAACCTCTCTTAGGAACGGCTAGGATCCTAATCTATATTCCTTCCTCCTTGGCGTCAGATAACTCCAATAAAGCATGACTGAAGTCGATATAAAACGTGTCGAAGAGCAATAGACTCTGTTTTTTATAGAGCTTATCATTGTCATTGATTGACCAGCATGACTTATGGATTGCATTTTCAACTGTGCTATTTGCATAGTAGTATCAAGGCTCTGCATCATTCTTGCTAATCAAAGGTTACGAAAGATAAGGCTTTCAATTCCATGCAATTCAAAGAAATGGTTTACTTTTCAAGTCAAATAAGAAGAATTTCTCACACATGGTTTCCGAGCTGGTGCGTGCGGATCCCTTCTCGCACTACAGCCCAAAAGAGCAGGATCCCCTTTCTTTTACTGAGATAGATAAAAGGCTCAACGAAAACACCATCGATTACAGCAACCAGAACAGATGCGCCAACTGCTATACCAAAATCTTATTTTCAATACCCAACCGTAAAATCCGATCGAGCTCTTTCTTACTGGAGATGCTGAGACTGTCAACACTTGCAGGATTGATTTTGTATATAGTGGGGATTGGATCCCCATGTTGAGATGGGTCTGGCTACTCGTCCGGGCCAACGATAGGATATCTTTTTTGAAGTAGCATCACATGAGTTCGGTATCCTTATTATTACCAAAAAGTGGAAGCTGAAGCAAGGATATGAGGAAGAAATAGAGAAAGAGCGGATACACTGGATGCTGCAGATGGCAAGTATGCTATTTAACATAAATAAATGCCTGCACGCTGTAGCTGAAATGGCGGATTAACCTATTCGATATCGCCAAACCAAAGTCTAAAGCCCATTAGTAGCGGCAGAGCCGTCATACTTAATACAGACAGAGCGAGAAAATCGCAGATTTTAAGCGAATTCGTTCAATGCTTCTCCGGACTAACTCAACCTTAACCGTACTATCTTCAAATCCAGGGTCAGGTATTTTGGAAAGTACAAGTACAAGTTGATTCCGGACCAATTGATGGGTCCGACTGACCTAGAGACATGGTACACATGGACCCTTTTTGAATAGTTGACAGCCCTCTTCCTCCGTCATTTCGAAGGCGTTGGGCATAGTTTACAAAATCAGAAAGGGGAGAACGCGTTGTAAAGCCTCTTTTTGGGTCTGTCTGCCGTCCTTTTCGAGGTGGGCAAAGAGCAAGACATGAAATAACAAGATCTTTTGGATAACGAAGTCATCTCAAGGGCTTAGCAACCAGCTCTGAACCATCATAGGTTGTTGACTACATAGATGGAGGATTGCACCTAGATGCCCGACTTCGTATCCCACCCTCTCCTGCTGATCCCTTTATGCGTACCTGAAGCCTGATCGTTTTTCTCGTAGACCGCCCCTGATGTGACCCGTTAGCCCATATCTAATACTTAGTAAAGCCCTTCCCTACCATTATAGTAGGTAGCTAGGAACATCAATAGGGAAAGCAAGAAGCCTTAGAGAGCTTCCAGGCAAGGAAAGGAAGGGAAGCTAGGTCCCTAAGGGCAATCACTCAGAGAACAAATCAAACTATTCAATTCAAAGAACTAACAGCAGCAGTCCCAAGGAACGAATTGGTTGAGGCACTCTCACTCAGATAGGCTTCTCCCCTAGCTTGAGGAAGAAAGAAAAGCAGCTCCTCAAGCAGTGCCAGATGATGAGAAAATAGCGGCGGATCCATCTTATGGAATTTGACTCCTAACCGGAGGAGACTTTCGACCAAACAAAACCTCTTGGTTTACTAGTTGGCAGCATGGATTGCTATTCGTTCGACTACCACTAGTCTGCTTAAGTTGACGGATAAGACGGATGACTATCGGCATTGCAGTCGTCATGACACAGCCTCTTTCACTTCCCTTCACTGAAGAGGGAAACGCATACCTATGTAGCTGTTACAGCTGTAGTCAGGATCTACATGCACATGATTCACTTGCACTTTGATCCAACTAGAATGAAATCTACTTCCTTTCATCTGGCCGTATCATTCTTAATAGGTATGCTGAACAGAAAAGAATACCTATTCAGGACATTGCACTGAAAATTTATCGTGCGATCAGTATACAGAAGGATAAGTACAAATCACACAATTTGTATGGGCTAGCTATCAATGTATTCAGTGGTTCGCTGAACGAAGATGATACTGATACTGTTGTTATTCCAACAGATAATGACGTTTTTCATGAAATAGGTAAACTAGGTCTGCTGGAAGAGACTACTTCCTACCTAATTGACAAGAATGAAGATGAATACATGGAGGATAAGAAGGATAAAAAAGAGAATGCGAAATTTCCAGATTATATAACTTCACTCAAAAATCCTAATCGGAAAATTATGGATGAATATTTACAGAAAAAAAAGGCAAATCCACAATATAAGGGCAAACCACCCAAGCCTTCCGTTATATTTGCAGCTGATATAGAAACAATTGAGTTAGAGGAGGATCAGCGAATTCAGATTGATGAATCAGTAGGCACTTTTCCCAACCAAAATAAGAGAAAAAGAGAAAAGCAAAAGGCTCCTCGTCACTATGCTTATGCTGCCTCGTGGATGGCAGTCAAGCCAGACAAACAGCTAGCGAAAGCTGACATTCTGCACAATTTTTCACATGAGTACAGGTTCACTCATCCGAACTTTTACGATCAGAGCGAAAGAGTTATGAGTTCTTTCATCCATTCACTCGTTAGAGAAGGTAAGAAGATGAGAAAGACACCAATAGTGTATTGTCATAACTTGTCTAAATTCGATGGTTTTATCATTGCTGAACATTTGTATACTAAGCACCTTGACGAGTACGATGTGAATTTACAAACCCGGAATAATACGATATATGAGATATCGGTGTATAAGAGACATCAATTTCAGGGGAAACCAGATTCAATAAAGAGAAAAGAGAAAAGGTTGCTATTAAGGTTTAGATGTTCATTACTTATTCTACCAGATTCGCTCGACAATTTAGCTAGGCAAATATGCCCGGAGTTGGGTGGCAAGGAGGAGATGGATCATAAGAGTGTGACTCTTGATTCACTTAATGAAGAAGAGAAATATATGAAATATAGAACATATTTATCTCAAGATGTCTTCTTGCTTCGGAAAAACGGCTGAATTCGATTAAGTATTCCCATAGAGAAAAAAAGCCCACTAATAACAGGTGGTAGTAGCCCTTCCTCTTTGGTCTAGTTGACCGCAGCACCCATTGCCGAAAGCAGCTCATACCTCTAATAGGGGGTATTTCCTTGGCCAACGCTTCTAGTAGGAGGCATATTCCTTTCTCCCGAGGGTGAGGTTTATCACTTTTGCCTATGGCTGGCATAACCAAATCTAGAGCGGAGTGAGCCAATCCATTTGTAACCGTTTCAAAGTCTTCTGCGGCATCTTCTGGATCAGAATCTCCTGCTCAACCGAGAATGAATTCATTTTCATTGTATTATGTGGCAGTCCCACTACTTTCAACCATGGAAGCGAATCGATGATCCTGTCCAGAGTATCTTTATGAAGAATATCCTTGCCTAGTCATTGCTTTCTTTGTAAATGATCTCTCCTCTGCATCGCTGGAAAAGTTCTCAACCGGATTATCGGAGAACAACCGCACTCAACCAAGAACTTCCCCTTCCCCCATTTCCCTGTCTTCGCTATTTTGCTTTTCTACTGCTTGCTCCCCGAGCTCCCTATCCGAGTAAGTCCTACCTTCCTGGTTGGCAAGTAGTAAACCCTACTTCCCTTTCAAATCCTTGATTTGATCATCTTCATTCCATGGTGGACGGAGGAAAACTAGTTACAAATGTTCTTTGCTCGTGATACTTTGAATTGAAAGAGGAACGTTTGCAACGATAGCCCTTGTCAAGCAAAGCATCCTAGTGTGAAAAGCAAGAAAATGCACTGACTGGCCCTGCCTTCAGCCGTACTCTCCTTTCATCTGGGTGGGTACTAGTTTGAAAGCAGGAACTCGGAAAGGAGGCACGGTTTTAGCAAGAAGCAAGGAATTCCAATTCATAGGAAAGCCACGTTCGAAGAAAACGGAAGTGCTAGCAACGAAAGCAGCAGGGCCACGAATCGGATTAACAGATAGGGAGGTTGTTGTTGAAGTTCAGTAAAGAGCAGGGCCAAGCCGAACCCACGGATTAGCAGGAATAGGTTTCACCCTCGGAAACGGATTAGTGGATTAGCGAAAAGAAAAGCTGCTTCCTTTTGTTGGCGGTGAAAGTGTTACATTTTCTTGATGGAGGCCCCACTCGTGATTGATTTGCTCATTCATCCGGGAAGGAGGTACTCAACGGTTAGGTAAGTTCTTGGCTTATCTGCCTCACACTTGCCTGTGCTAGCTGCCGCTACCATTTTGCAATCAATTCAAAGGCGAACTCTTTCTCGGTATTGGATAGAGGAGGGGCAAATAGTAATCATTGGAATCACGGGAACGCACGACTCTCGGTGGATTAGTTCCTCGAGGGAAAGCAAGTCAAGAATTCGGATTAGCAGATTCTAATCGAAAACCCTGAGATTCTCTCTTGAATTTGCTGTTAGCTCGCTGCGCGCCTGAGTGTTTCTCTATTGCATATTTTCGTATGTAGAGAGTTGGGAGAAAGAGTTCAAATCCAACTTGGTATGCTCTGTAAGGTAAGTCTCGATTGTTTTGGTAAATATCTCATCAATGCAAGGGAAGCATCTTACTAGAGGTACAGTCTATAGGCCTTTTTGTTCGTAACATGCCGTAGTTACTCAAAGGGCTCGGTCCTAGGCAGAAGAAGGCATAAGCTGACCGAAAATAAGTTCCTTCTTTATTAAGAGTAGTATGAGTATGACCCTATTCCTTACTTCAGCTCACCAATCTTGCTCTCCTCATCTCGCCTCCGCTTTCGCTAAAAAAGTGTTTCCCGCCCACTAGTAAGTGGGCATCAGTTGTCCGCTTTAACTCAAATTTCTAAGAAACTGCTATACGGAAAAGGAGGGAACCCAGAAGATGGTAACTACCCGCTTCTCAAAAGTCTGTCCTATATAGGGTAGGGGCCGGCTATAAAGACCATATTACAGAAAAAGCTGGTCCTTGTACGAGTATGAAAGTCAAAGTAATAAATGAAATTTCCCTCATCACAAGAAGAGTGGGATTTCCATATTTATTTACCTAGTTATCCTTTTTGTGCTAAATGTGTCCTCATTTTAGTATGAAACGGACGTATACTTCCTACTCATAAGGAGTCTACTGAAAAGGTTACTCTTGATTAAATTCATCTGCACTGCTATAAGTTCCAAATCTCGAGAAGTGCGCCTATCTAAATATATTAAGTTAGGTGCTTGTTATTCTTATCGGGGTTTTATATATGCTGCCACACAAGCAGTAGGACGACTTCGAATCTTTTCCTATAAAGCCAGTTCCTAATTAGCTCCTGGTGAGGGCGCAGGTTCAGCCAGCGTAGAAAGTCCCAACTCAGTATTACCCCGTGGTGAGAAAGGGTTGATGGTGCTGGTGTCCGGGCTGCAGATCAGTTCTTTCGCTGCGCGCCTTGTTTATGAAAGAAAGGGGCATATTGAGGTCAAGGCCGCAGGTTGAGAGCTGCTAGACATTCATTGATAGTTGTTGGCAGAAGCACCCATTGGGTTTAGGTTTCCTAAACTCCATCAATCCGTTCCAGTGGAAAAGTCTATATCCTCTTGGTACACGACAACTCCTAGTCCTCAATTCTAGCTTCAATGGAGGGGCAGGGCCGAAGGAGTTGAGAGCAAAACAATACAGTCTTTTTCTGGTTTATCGGTTTTTGAAAAGTTTCGTCCTCGAGGTTCAACCCTCTTCTATTACGATATTAACTAACTTTCTACTTATGTTATGAAAGAATCCCCTTAGAAGAAATTCGTCGGCCGTTTTATGAGGAATCGCAATAGGCCTTTTGACATCATCATCAAAATGCTTTCTTTCTTAAAAGCAAGTGATGAGAAAGTGAATTTTCGAGTAATATCAATCCCGTACAGATCCCTATAAAGAAATGTTATTGGCCCTATGCATTATTCCACCAAGCAGTGCGATATCTTGTTTCATATATTCAAAGAATTCAACCTATCTAGACAATAAATATTTTCTGGTGTAACAGCTTCGATTACTGCAGGCATGAAACCGTGATATACACCAAAGATCTCACGAGCCTATCTTGCTAAGACAAGGGAAACTCTAGCTGCACTTACTCCTTGGTCAGTATAAACTACATGGCTTACGAGAAGCTGCTCTTCAAACTCACAGCCAACTTGGAGTCAGATTTCCAGCCGCTTATAAACGGCATAGAGAAATAGGACCCTCGCATACAACCTGAACTCTGGTATCAAGCTTGCCAACTCAATTCTATCTGGGTAAAAGGGCAATATACGAAAGGAAGGATCGATAACTGATTTATGGCTTTCAACCTGCTAACTTAGCATCTTATTTCTTTCTCCCAATCTGGTATCGACTAATAAAGCGCGCCTTCTAACTCATATCTGTCTTGCTATCTTCCATCTAATACCAGTGAAACGACAACTCCTGATAGACCTTCTGATACGACAACTGCGACTTGCAGTTTGATATCCGGCTTGAACTGTTCTATCTGGCTTTCTATCTCATATCCGCAATTAAGAATTCAAAGCAGTAATTAAAGTATGGATACGATGGCTTTGCCTTGCGTTCTTCAATCATGGCTTTCAAGTCTGATAACCGCAATTAGGAATTCAAAGCACTCTCGAGGCGAGCACAAGCAATCTGATAGAGGAGCTACTAATACTATAGATAGGAAACGCCTAAGCAAGTATGATACGAGATAGCAATTCTATCTTTGACTGGTTTTTCAAACTGATAACTGCAATTCAACTCCCGGCAACTACAAACCACTAATCTTATTCCTTACTTCAATTCTTGTACCAAGCCTACTTAATTTCCAATCTCACTACTTCCTTTTCAACTTCTAACTTATATGATTGATACGAAAAGCGGACTTGAAAACTGAAATTAACAAGGCACGGCAACTACAGCTACAAACTAGAATGCAAAAGCCGATACTACTACTCAATTCACTCAGCTTACGACTCTTATTCATGGCTTGAAATCCTATAAGCACTAAGTCAAACTAGGGAAAACTTGCAAGCTTAACTTGAACTGCTAAAACTGAATAGGCCGATACGAGAACTCAATACACTATCGAAACTAACACTGCTGGGTAAAACAATAGAAACTACTGCTCGGCTACTCCCTAATACCAGAGAAATGGCATCACGGCTTGCAGCTCTTCTTGCTAAAACAGATGAAACTACTACTCCGGAAACGAATACTCAATCTTCAACCAAAGCTTCAAATCTGATAACTGCAATTCAACTATCTGACTCGCATTCTTACTCTCACTGATAAAAGTATGTAGACGACAAGAAGGAACTAGCCTTATTTGCCACTTTCAACCAGCCTCGCGTTCTTCAATTAATACCACGTAACCGAGCAATCAAGCCTACAATTCAAACTAGAAAACAACAGCTCGAATACGAAGTTTTATAAGCGAAAGCGAGAGTTAACATCTTCCTTGAGCTATGGAAACAACTGCCTAACGAAAAACCTTATTCACTGACTTTATATCTGCTAACAGCGATTACTACTACCGCTCTCGAAGCGAATACTCAACTGCCAATCTCATTTATGCCTCTTAATAAACTAGCTGGTATTCTGATAATCGACTTTCAGTCTTCCTTGCAGGCTTTGTAAAGCACTACGGATACGCCCTTATTAATACAATTGATAGGACTTATTTACTTGTTTTGTATGGTTATTTGTCCCTTCTTTCTATTGCTAAAGGTTAGTTTTGATTCCTCTCTCTATCGTACTCTTATTCCTCTAATCCACTTACAATCTGATAGTTGCTATGGAGCCTGAGCTCAGACGTAGATAGGGCATCACGGCTAGAATTCTTCTTTATGAGTCCAATTCTTACTTCTTCCTTTCGAGTCTTATATCGTACTGCAATTATGATAGCTGCTCTACTAATACGAGAGGTAGGAATTTCTAATAGTATTTATACGAAAAAAGAGGCTTTGCAGAAAGAACTATAACTAGAGAAGGTCAAACTGCAAACTCAAAATCAAACTGTAGAAACGACAGAGCGGCTGTCAAACCTTATTTGCTTACTCGTCTGCTTACTACAAGCAAACTTATTTATGAGTTGCAACCTTACTTATGACTTGTATTCTTCTTGCTGAGAAAGATAGTTCAAAGCTGCAATTGCTCATGCCTCTAAGCCCATCCTTTTTTAGGCTTCTTTGGGAATCCTATTCCTATCGATTTAGCTGCAACAACGGCTCCTTGCTTCCTTAAAGCAAAGCAATTAAGGTAAGTTGGGGTAAGCAGAGAAGTATACCCACCAGAAGGGTTGAATAGCTTGCTGCCTTCACTTCATTACTACTCTAGCTAGGGCCTCTCCTCGGAACGGAACCAGTATCTTTAGCAAAGCTTTGGGTTTTAACCAGGACGCTAACGGGATATTAGTTTACGCGGGGACGGATACGGCTTTTGGGGCTAGGTCAAAGGCAAAGTATATTCAATTCAATGGGACGGGAAATCTACCGGATTCCTCCAATCCTACGACTGGTACCAATACGAAACATACGCAACGAAAAAAGTTACGATGGACGAATCACATAGCAAAAGAATACAAAACAGACCTACACATAGAGAATTGAGCTCCCTATCGAACTCACAGAGAGGTCTAGCGAGGAAATACATAAATCACTTGATATTGCTTAGACTTTTAGGTAATTTGGGCGGAATGCTAGCAACTTTCCAACTCCACTTGACTTAGCGAGCATCCTTCCTAATAGGCACTTTGATAACAAACTCTAGAGCGGACATCTCACTATGGTACTTATACCAAGCTGAACACAGCCTCCCTCTCAACGATATCACTAGATAGGGACACGCATTTCTGCCAGGCCGTAAAATCGAAATGAAAACAATCTCTCTCTCCTACGCTATGAAGGTATTTTTCTTCACCGGATTCGAGGGATTGTGCATGCGGGAATATGCTAAGAAAGGAATATCCTCCGCCTCACCCGTTAAGTCAACTGGCGGAACAAATGATCCCTTCTTTCCTATTGGAAGTGAGATCTAGCTCCTTGAATCGATAGAGTACGGACTCCCTGGAACATATTTAGCACATTCCTACCCGACGGATCTGCCACGGCAAACAAGAGACTATTTTAGTTGCTCTTTCACTTCTTTGCTTGATAGCTCAGTTGCAACGATGCGGCACCCTAGCTTATTCCTTGGCTCAGCGATTTGAACCTGTTGAGGGGTGGTGTAAATCCATTTCCCCTATCGCACTCTTACCCATATTCATTCTCCGGAAAACTTGCCTCATACATAGGAAGGAAGCACACACCTTCGTTTGTTTCTCTCTTCCTGTCGGACTTAACCTGCTGGATACCCTCTAACAGAACTTCGTCCCTTGCTCGTGAGCTGATTAATCTATTGATAGGGAAGGGCTTCTTAAAAGAAAGAGAAAGGTGAATGGTCAAGAAGCTTGGTGGGGAGGAAGAGTTTCATGGGAAACGGTACTTACATATAGTCGAATGCGCTTCACACGGAGAATCTAATTTGCTAAGGCCGGCCAGCGTGGACGAATACTCTCTTTCCGAACTTACTTCCACTAATTTGTCCGATACTACTTCTTGCCTCCCTCCTACCACCTCTACTTAACTCTACGGCTACCTCCTTTTCTTGCTCGAATAATTGAAACTATCAGTTGTGATAGAGCGAAGCACCCTCTCAATATGCTCATCCACATACTACCTTACTAGTACTTGCTTTGCTTTGTTACCTACCTATCTCGTGCACTTGACGCTACGCCCTACACCTCTTACACGTACAGCCCTATCTAGGCTATTTGAAAGCCTACTACTTCTTTCATTTCTTTGAATGGTTCTAAAGCTGACATGCCCTAGTCCATGCCTATAAGCCCGCGATAAGCTACTATAAGAAATAACACAAGGCATCTCTTGCTTTGCTACTTTACTCTAACTAAGCTATTCTTTGATCTCGAAAGAGTGAAGATCAGGATTGGATGCTCTTCCAATCTCTCTCCTATAATAAGAAAATTCACCCGTCCTTTTCTTTGCTCTGTAAATAAATGATTCCGATTCTTCTTTTCTTTGAGATCGATATCTCATCTTTCTTCCGCCTCGATGATCTCTTTCTTGCTGTAAAGGACGGACCAACAGAAGTGGATAGTGGATCTGGCTTCCATTCCAGTTCATAGCTATCCGGGGCCCTCCGGGGGTAGTTCCTTTTCTTCAACCAGATTGTGTTTCTATTCACCCTGCTCCTTCGTCATCCGCCTATCTAGCCATTCTTCCTCGGTTTCGATTTTCTTATTCTCTTGCTTTGCATTTCCTAGAATACTTATACGCTCCTAGAATACTTATACGCAGAGATACCCATCTATATCTATTGGCAAGCTATCCCTCGAAAGAGAGAATCAAGGAAAGATCTTTCTCCCCCTATCCCTCTATTAACGGAACCGTAGACAGGGCATAGCTTTCCCTCGCTCTACCCAGCCAGGGCAGAGCTCAGTCTCTTCCTTCGTCTTTATTCGCTGGCAAGGACTTTCTTTTACCTACCTTGCTTCTGCTAATCCTTCGTCTTTCTTACTTCTTCTGAGCCATACGTTCTTGTCTTACTGGTAGTCATAAGTCAGATATCCAGTTTGCTTTAAATCATTCCATCTCGAGGGAGGGTTGGTTTAGCACGAGTATCGAAGGAGAGCAGAGTACAATCTTTCTTTGCATGGAGTGCGAGCGATATGCCTGGCATTGATCCCAAGGTGATGAAACACAAGCTAGCAACAGACCCTTCTGTCAGACCAGTCCAACAAAGACGGAGGAAGTTCGCTCCTGATAGATTGGATGCTATCAAAGAAGAGATGAAAAGGAATCCAGAAAAGTGTGTGTTCGGAGCAGTTTATGGAAAGAAAGGGAGCTTCGAATTTATCCAATGGAAATCATGGATCGAAGGTGGGTCAAGAGTTTTCTTGAAAGAAGGCCTTCATCACTCTCGGGTTCTTAAGCTGTAGCTAAATAGCTGCTTCACAAAGAGGCCGGCCCAACGAACTACTTTACTTACTTCTTTTTCAATCAAAGGTCCGTCCAATGAGAATGAGTAGTGGCTTACATGCATGTGATCGACTTTACTTGCTTGCATGCCTACTTGAATGCCTTAACTGAAACCTGTATTTAATACCAATTCTCTTCCATACCAAAGGTCCCAGTTTGAATATAATATGCCCGTAATAACGAACAGTGATCTTTCAATTAAAGACAAAGTCTGAAATCAATTCGTCTAAAACGAGCTCTACGGCACGTTTCACTCTCTGACGATAGATCTACCGGGGCACTCTGCTGGTACGGAAAACGCAACCAGGGCATCTTGCTTAATAGATAAAAGTATAGAGCTGTTAAGCTCCAAAAAGGAGACCTCAGCATTATCATTGCGAAAGGCATTGTGGTCTACAGACATGGAGGGTCCAGTAACTCTGGTTGTGCCACGTCCAGGCGATACCATCCTCTGTCACCACCAACTTGTAATCTCCCTCTGAGAACTCTTAAATACTATTAACGGGGCTGTGGACACGCTTCCCACAACAACCTCTGTCCACCTTAGATGGTGTCCGTCGGGTGGTTGAGGCTCTCCCACATGAATTTCTACCCCTGTCGAGCAATAATATATTCCCGTTCTCTTCATGTAAGATTGTTGCTACCATTGAACCTAGTGTTGGGTGATCCAAACAAGAGTTTGATTGGCTTCCTTCGAGATAGATAGACGGAGGGAGAGTGTAAGGAGATGTTCAAAAGAGATAGGAGAGTTACGGTTTGCTAAGGTATCATGCTAGTCGCGCAGTGCATGATGCAAAAGTAGTAGTTATCTGTTGTTCCGCCTTCGCGATTGTAAATGGCTGCCGCAAAGATGCCTTTTTTCGTTTCTTTCCAATAAGTAGTAGGTAGCCCATATGGAAGAAAGGAGAGCTAGGCGAAAGCCACAAAGAAGTAAGTGAGCTAGGCATTCCTGGTTGTCCACGTTGAAAGAAAGAAATAGATAGCTGGAAAAGACTAGCACTATCCAACTAGTTGTTTCGTTCCTGCTGTCCAAACAGAGCTAACTATTCGTTCGTTCCCGTAGCAAAGGGGGAATGTAGAAAGAAGTAGATTGCTTTTCTTTCCAGGAACTACTAACTGACCTCTCAAAGCTTAACGATAAGCACAGTGCAGCCACATGATCAAACTTGATCCTTGTTTATTCCGAAATTCGATTTTGAAGCAATTTGCCCTTCCTTGTCAACAAAACTACTAATTTTGGAAGGCTATGAAGGGAAATTGATTGACAAGCCCTTACTTCAATATTGAAATGCTCATTTGAAAGGTACGGCATGAACTCCACAAATCCATCAATAGAACCAAGTTCGGATGAAGTACTTGGTAGGACCGTAGCCCAAGCCACCAGGCGAGGCCGCTAAGGAAGTACATACCACAGTAGAATCGTATACAGTGTCTAGCTGTAGAAAAGTTTTCGACTAGAGACGGGCTTTATATCTAACAGGTAGTCGGAGTGATCAAAGCGCTCCATCCAAGCTTGCTTTGTTTGCTGCTTCGGCCTCGTCATTCCGATACAGAATTATAAGTAAAGCTATTGACATTCCTTTGTAGCTTTGCCCCTGTAGCCTTAAGTATCGGTTTCCCCCAATCAACTCCAGATTCTGCTAATCAGACTACACGCTAGGAAGTTGGCTAGTTATATATAGTTGGGCAACCCTTACTGAGTTTAGGTTTAGCTGGTATCACCAACTCACAGGGCATAAGGGCGGAGCCAAAATAGCCGGGATATCTTCTTGGGGGAAAATAGCAGAAATCTTTCTTTGTTGGACAACCAGGGCAGAAAAGTAATCCACAGTCTCCTTTTTCGCTGAACCAGGGAGGCACGAAGTGTTGAAGAAAAACAGAATTGATTCCAGTAGCTTTACGACATACATTTCTGAATAGGAAAAGGAAGTATGTGAAATCTTTCCGGGTCATACCCCTAGTTACGAGTCTTTCCTATCCCTGTAGCCCCACTTACTTGTCTTTGGCCTTCACTCCCCGATGAACAAATAGAGTAAAAAAGGGGATTCTACTGTACCTATAACAATCACTTACGGCAAATCGAGTACCCGCACTATACGTTTATCTACGGCGTAATCGTTCCAAGTTGAGAATTCCATGAATAGCCTTTCTTTATAGCACGCGCCTAATCTATCAACTAGCGGCGTATACTCCAACTAGTCTGTCAGGGATGAATATGATTGATCTTACCAAGAGGAAGATACTCGCTCTTCTGTCTGGTCCAATAAACTAGCATACTTCGTATGGCTCGCTTCACTCTCGTATTGCTCTTGCTTTTGGGTCAAGCGGAAGTCAAATCCTGTTGTTCAGAAATAGGGTAAGGTGGTTTTGGGTCACCCTCATGTAAGCGTAGGCGTGGTCAAAGCCGCTGTTTTCAACCGCTACGCGCCTGTTTGACTTTTCAGCTGTACCCGGCTCGAAGAGAGCGTCAATGTTCCGTCTGATTATGCCAATGGATTGTTACAGGTACCCGGTATGATAACGTATTGTGTCAAGCATGCGGGATGTGAAGCAAAAGGAAGCACTCAACACTACTCTTGGTTTCTGTTAGAATGGCGGGTAAGTAAGACTGGTTAAGTACTCTTCTTCGTGAAGCTAAAGGGAGTGGATTGCTCATAAGAAAAAGAAGTGAAGGTAGCTGAGCTCCAGCCAAGCCTAAGCGATCAAGAATTTCTAGCTAAGTGAAAGAGAGTGAGTTTTCCTCATAGGCATTTGTACCACTGGCGAAGATGACTGGTTATGATGGCCTTTTCTTTGAAAAGATAGACTTAGCCGAAGCCTTTTCCACCCCGAGATCCTAGAGTTTCACGGATTTTATGGTTTTTGCTAAGTCACTACCTCTTTCTTATGGCTAGGAATGTGCTAGAGTTTGGGAAGGCACGAAGTGTCGGCCTTACTTTACCTACCGTCTTGCCTTACCAACTCCACTAGCTATATGTGCGTTAGTAGGTGGCAGGTTCACCTGGTCTAGTTATGCTCTTTATCTCACAGTCTTATCCACGGGATGCTGACCGATTGACACCTTTTTTTACCAGAAGGTTCACTTACGCTACTCATTTATATACCATTCCGGATTTTCTTTTTTACCCTTTTTTCACTGCGTGCCTCGCTGCGCGCCATATATTCTTCTGATCCGATTACGACTCCAAGGAAGGGGGTTTTTCCTATGAGCTAATCATAGCTGGAGTTGAACTAACTGTTCACAGGTTCTTATTTAGTCCTGCTTAGCACTCCGGAACATATAGTTTCTTGTGGTGGCTAGACACCTCTCTGATACCCTTCTCAGCCCATTGATTGGTCCCAGCTCAGCCACTAGTAGATAGATGTCTGCCAATTATGCGGATAAAAAAGGGTCTATGATAGGAGCACTCTCCTGGTGGTAGACCTCGTACAATGCAATGCCATCATCCTGGGAAGACCAACATGAAGTTTTGATTTATGTGACTCCTATGTGCTCGTGTTGTTGAGAGTCTTAATTGAATTACCAGTTAAACGGATTGTAAGATGGACGAAGACTTTTCTTGTCATAGCCCACGCTGCCAAATAGGATATCTGCTTCGCTTCCTGTTTCTACTAGGATCTTAGTCACAGGATTACCCCCAGCCATGCTACAATGACCAAAGCATCGTTATGTGGGGCTCTTATCCCTTTGCTATCTAAAAATTCAGCATGCTATTTTCCTGTTCCCCCGAAGGGCGGTATCAATACGGCAACCCGAAAGCTCGTTATCAAAGTGGTCTCTTCTCAAAAGCTTATCTGCCAGATGAAAACAAGTTCGTAGTAACAGGTGGCCGTTGAGCTCCTAGTTTGACTGTTGGTGCCAGACTAGAATGGAAGAATGCCCATAATACTGAAATGAAGAAGAATACCTCACTAAATAGAGCAACACCCATTGTGCTTCCTTTCTTTTACTAGAGAGAGTAGTCCTCTACTCTAAATATCTTGATGGCTTTTTGAATGAAATTCGAGTAGATGTTGTTTCATCCCGCGTATGTCTATAATCTTGTTAGGATTCGTCTATTCCAGGTCAGGAAAGAGCTTCTGTAAACTATCGTGATAAGCATAGCCTTCGCCCCGCAGAGTGCTATATCAATGGTTCACCAGGCTCAATTCATTAATGGCTTAGGGCTGGTCTTCAGTAAGTCAATCACCATCGGGTGGAGGGGAAAGCCCTACGTCAAGGTCAATGGATTCACCTACCCCAGTCTCAGAACTTTCTAGACTTTCTTACCTGTGTTCTTCTCAACTAAGAGAAGGGCGTGCATCTACAGCAGTGGTATTATCTTCCTTTTTCTTTTTGCATCTTTGAATCCTGGTGTGTTGGTTAGTACCGAAGCCTCTTTATTGTACAGAGTTGTGGTTTGATATAGCTACTAGAGAACCTGGAGGCACTCTCTGAAAATCAGTATTCTTCATATGACATGTTAAGAGACAACTCCTGGTAAAAAATGGCATTCCTCTTGGTCAGCAAGACCTAGATCTTCACTTTCAAAAGTGCAGAATTGATGTATCAAAGGCATTTCAAAGGAACAGAGGGCCCATCTTTGAAGTGAGAGACAATTGGTTTCAACTGTGTCGTAGGGGTTGTATTCTTAGACCTGCCAGGCGGGAGGAACCACCGTCCTGGGTATTGAGCATGTGAATCATGTTATTTTGTAGGAATAGAGATTCTCAGCCATCATATCTTGTTCACCCTTGGCCATGTCTCCTTCCGAGAATGAGTTGGTTTGGGGAGATCATTAGGTTACTGAGATCGAAGTAGTGAGGCTGCTTGAGTGCCATCGAAACCCATTAGCTATTGCAATGACATATCGAGAGTAGTAGTTCGTTCAGCACCCGATTAGGTATCTGGAAATAGTTCCTTAGCTCTTTTATAGTTCGTTAATGACCTCAGCGGTTGAAATGGAATTGGATCCCGGCTTGTTAGTTAATAGAATCTAAATGAGATTGACTCGGTGAATGCGAATGGAAATGTTGGTAAACCGAGGGGTGCAGAAGACTTTTCAATAGATGTTGGGGTTCCTAAACCATAAGGATACTCTTTTCATAGAACAAGGCCTGCCAATCGATCTCCTAGGCTATAATCGAAATCCAAGGGATAGCGCAGACATGCATCTCCTAGAATAGATGGAAGTGTGCGACAATAACTTTGAGCTCCTGTAGTCTTTGATCCTTGATCTGAAGAGGTAGGCAGCTCAGAAACAGAAGCCAAGGGATTTGGCGGCTATAGACGACTCAGAGGGGTTTTCATAAAGAGAAGCTTTCGCGCAGTACACCTATTTTTCTATAGAAGTGAATGGCCCCGGCTAGTCTGATCAATCGGCAGGCTCAGCCTCTACGTCGTATTCTGATATAGAAAGAAAAGAACCGAACTCCTGGAGGGTGAAAGAAGAATCTCAAGTTGATACTCTGCCAAGGGATCTGTCCACAACTGGTACTTCACATGCCTTAGAAGTAGATTTGAATGAGAATGAATGAAATGAGCAAACGTTACTAGGAAGGTGAACTCGCTATCAAACTACTGCCTGCGCTAGGGGAAGCGCGAAAGAAAAACCAGTTTCAAGATCTGATACCCTTGAAGGACTCCCAGGAATGAGAGAGCAAGTACAAGGACAATCTTATTTTCTAAGGATAGGCGGTATTCCATAATTAACATAGTTCGGTTAGAGTGGATTTGAAAAGCTACAGCAGATCGATAAGTTGCTAATTTAGCTAAGTCAACTCCACTACGGAATCTAGCTCTCCATAAGAGGGTATTCCCAATGAGACAAGTAGTTTATCGAAGGGACCCTCTGTCTGAAGATTGTAGTCCGGATTTCTCGGTGGAGGAGTAGAATGAGCAGGTGCAGATGGTCAATCTCCATCTTGAAGCCGAGTCTCTCTGTCTTCTTATTTGATATAAAGATATAGAGAATAACTCGATCGATCGTAGAATGATTTCGTGATCTGATCTTGGGCGACGGAATGTGTTTTACAATAGTTCCAACGTTTGAGTAATTGAACTTGCTTCTTCACGGAGCTCCACACTTTCTTTTCTTGACTCGCAGCAACAAATAATGCAGTAATAGGTAATGTTTGAAATCCTATAAGTACTTTACTGACTCAGCTCTTAGTTTAGTCTCGGTGCTGTTTTAGTCTAAGCCATTATACAACAATTCTGGACCCACAGCAGGAACAACTGCCTGTGGCCTCGGATGTAGATACCAGTCCCCTAGCCCCAGGAGTAGTAAGCCCGAACCGAAAAGTAGAGAGGCAGTGTCAGCGACACACCAAACAGAAACCTGCTTTCTGAGCCATAGATTGCGAGATCCTCTAAGCTGTAGAAAAAAGAGTAAGACGATCGGGCAGAACGAATGGTCATGCCAATGGCTTAGCTTAAGTGAAAGACGGATACCAATGAAAAGCCAAGAAGTCAAAGCGGAGAAGGAGTGACTCGCATGAGTCAACACTCACTACTCAGGTCCGGTAGAGCAATCTCCAATTCTCATATAGAAATGTTAATGTTATGATTTCGGTATTGATCAAAAGGTGCTGGGACCTTAGGGGATACATTAGTGCCATGTTCTATTGCGGAACGGTCGTATCCTGGTAACCTAGCCCCCGTAAGAGCTCTACCTAATCGTTGACATAATGGGTAGAAGGCTGTGCTTATTTATCGGCAAATAGCTAAGTCGACACCCCGAGGTAGCAACTCAACTCTTCGTAGATAAAAACAAATGTTCAGTGCTCTAGTGTGGTCCCTTTCATCCAGAGGTTAGGATATCGTCTTTTCATGTCGAAGACACGGGTTCGATTCCCTTTATACGCGATGTGGCGAAAAAGACTGATTCAACGAAATATGCCATGCCAGCTTTCAGATTTAAAACGTGTCGTCTACTTCCAGGAAATGTTCGGAACAGAGAACTTTCTCTAATCCAACGCCGCATTCTCCGAAGATTGAGGAACAAGAGGAGATCCATTAAAAGAAATCTTTCTCAGAGAGAAAATCTAAACAGTAACATCAAATCACAAACTACACGAAAGTTGTCCATTTATTATGGGGATTTACCCATAAGGGAGATGCACAGAGGAAGAGAACGAACTTCATATATCCCTTTTTTACTAAATCAAGAAACAAGATCGGACGTGATTCCGGTTCGTCTCCATTTTAGTGACACTCTTCCTCAAGCAAGGCAGCCGATAAGTCATCGAAGGGTTTGTTTGAATAATGGACTGGTAACCATTACTCATTTGAAAGTTTCCCACGGTGATCTAATATCTTTTAAAGAAAATGACGCGAGAACCCGCGGTGAAGAAATAAGGAGATCTTTCTATATCGACATATCAGTTGGAAAAATCATAGGCAAATTCCTACCGGCCAAAATCTGGAGAAGAACAAAAACGGAATGCTTCCGCTTACTCATCACAACTCAGAGGGGATGCCGCTTACTACTCCAATCCTTGTTTTTGCAAGAGTTGCGTTCTTATATGCAAGAAGAAGACTTGGAAAGAACAAAGAAGTTTGGATCCGCAAAAGTATGCTTAGGCAGTTCCTTCGCTGAGCACAACAGAATGAAGAGGAATTTGTTTCATTTCAGATACTTCTTCTTATTGAAAAGAGGGAAGGAGAAAAACCGAAATCTTCCTACTCGAACAATAAGTCCTTTTGTTTACAAGTCTTCTTTATATAGTAATTCGACCTATTGCTCCGGATCCCCGTTTACTAGGAAGATAAGAATCAAAAGGATCGAACTACCTACTCATTATTCGGAGGTGAATCATAGAACACTAAAAGCTGTGGTATCTTATGGACCTAACATAGGTCACATCCCTCACGACATAAGATTGAAAGATCCAAACCTTCCTCTTCGGAGCGGAAACGGACGTGGCCAAAACATATAAAAAAAGATCGGCCTAGTCGCTCATAGGGACATATCTATCCGGATAGAGGATAGTCTAGATCAATTTTGATCCAAATCTCTATCTATATAGATAGGTATCTCTGTGGATAGAGATAAAGATAGGGATCCCTATAAATCGAAATATATGGAAAAAGTGCACTTTTTGACTACTACTACTATTTCTTATACTTTTTCAAGGAAACATCGTTTTTCGATTTTGACTGAATTGGTCGGAGCGTAGACGAGCAAGCAGAGCCCAGGAAAGAGGTCAGATCGTCATAGAGCAGTCGACTATAAGTATAAGACTGCTGGCCTGAGAGAAGGCAGTCTCTCTCGGGAAACATGGCCCAATTTCTCTTCTTTCTTTTCACACGGGCAACAATGGGGAATAAAACAGACCATGAACATGAGTTTCAAATGTAAAAAGGTCTGAAAGACTTATTCTTTTTTTTAAGGAGGATAAGAAAATGTAAAGATTATTTGTTGATGTTATTATGTGTTATTTACTACCTTTGGCTTTGGGAAAAGTTTTCTACTTTGGAAGTTCTTGACAAGTCCCAAGTGGAGGAGATTAAGAGGTCATTAAAGAATTCTTCCTTTTAGTTCTCTTCGATGTATCGATCATGCATTCCTAAACCACATAAGCCGGGGGAGATGCGCCCCATTAGACAGCCTCATAAGGCAGACATCATTGTCATGGATACGGCTTTTGAACATCGTTTTTGAAGACATCTTTCTAACGTACTCCCATGGGTTTCGAAAAGGGAGAGGAGTCATCCCCTTTTTCGCTCATGTTCCAAAATTGGGAAAGGTTGATAGACTCATTCAAGCAGATATAGTAGGTTCTTTTTTGAATATTAATATTCATATTTGCATTTCAACATTAAGCGCGCATATTGGGCAAGGTAATGATGCCTTCTGTAATCTGATTGAAGCTAGTGATATCAAAGATCAGAATCGATCAAGTTATGCATTCTTTTTTTAAGGAATACATCGGGTAAGCCCCTTATCTCCAGTTCTTTTTGAATATCTTCTTACATCAACATATCATGTTGATTCATATTTTTAGTCAAAAGAAGGAATTTCTTGTTGTTATATATGCAGATCACTTTGTATTTGCTATTAAGAAGGGGCCAGAGTCATAAAGAGTAAGCCAAAGCTTCCAACAGATGTTGATCAAGTCTTTGCACAATTCGCCTCTGCTCTCGATAAAACAAGTCAGAATCAATTGGCAAGGGGTCGACGATTAAGGAATGGGTGTATACAATCTGTCGTTAACCTCCTGAGCTCGCGTTTCGGTTAATAATAAATCTTTTTAGAATCGATCAAGTAATGGCGGGTGTAGCAGAGGTGATAGGAAGGGCTACAGTCAATGCAGGCGATCATGCCCTGGTAAGTAAAGGGAAGACCTTTCACTCGAACGTAATTAAGATGAGAATCTCGTTCTGGAGAAAGATCTGAAACATATGGCGAAGCAATGGGATTTGACCCCAGTCTATGTAGGTGTTACAATTCCTTCTTTCCTTTTGGCTGTGCAGATAGAAATCAAGACGTTCAAGCCGTTTCGCCTAAGGCAGTGAATCCCGGGAAGAATAAGATAGTCATAGGGGGTCAGTTGACGTTGATAATAAACCTTTTCTTCGTGGGGTCAGGAACATTTCAATGAGAGTATCACCTGTTTTAATAGCACAGGGCCTTTCTTTGGAGTCTAACTCAGACCAATCGGTATCTAATTCAGATCATACGCTTTCCTCGCTTTTTTTCCTTCACTGGGAATCATCTCTGACTTCTTAAGGGCTTGCTAAAGGGCGAGTAGGAAATAGGTAACTGGTAACCTTTTCTCCTCAGATAATGATTTCGAGCTTAAGACGAAGGGAGCGTGGATCTTTTTGATATGGAGCCCTATTTAATAAGTCCAATGGAGGATGTTTCAAACCTTTATCCGTGGTAGTTTTCCTGTTTTATCAGAGCCAATCCCCTAGGAATTTCTTTTTCAAGTCTTAAACGATGCTATGTGTTTCTCTTATCTGTCTTTCTCATTGCATTCCTATACTTGGAAGCTGATGGTATACTATTAGAAACTTGAACCACTTTCTTTCTTCATTATTACCTATGTATGCAGGGTGCTTCACGCCAGCATCGGGTGAGCTGTTTTTAGTATCCCTGTTGTGATAAAGGTTGCTATCATTATAGCTAAACCTATATATGTGACTCGATCTTTTTCAATCATGGATGGACCCCAATATTGATTCAGTGGAATTATCTCGCGAAAGGGTGGCTCGCGGAGGAAAGCATTTAGCACAATAGCATTGAGATCATCTGTAATCCAGAAGGTGACTTTCTTGTAACCTTCAACCACAGCAGTAGGGTTCAAGAACCTTCCATGTGGCTCAGGGATGAGAAAAGGTTCCGGGAAATGATTGACAAACTTATACCAGACTACTACTCCTATCCCTCCGATAACTAGAATATTGAATAGTATATAGACTTTTCGCTTATCTTGAGGCGAATACACAGCTGTTCTGATTTGCACAAGAATCGAAGAGTATATTCCTTCGATAATACATTTCAAACCTGCTCCAGCATATGTACGATGCACAGTGTCAAACACTAGATTGAGCCTGTTAACACAGACAAGACCTAAACGGAAACTCTCACATAATTTGAGTAATCTGTAATAAGCTGGAATAGCATACTTCATATAGTTGGAGGATTGCACTTTAGGTTGACTACTGCCAACAAATTCCGTTTTTGTCTCAAGGAAATCCCTCAAAATGATGATACCTTGATTTTCAGTTTGATAGTCAAAATTCTCTACATAACAAAATCTGTGTGAAGGTGCTCTATATTGCAATGTGAATCGATATCTATTGTAGATGAAAACGATGTATTTATGCATCAAATACAAAAACGGGATAGGTATGAGAAACCAGAAATAATCAACAACGAATTGAGAGCTTTGATAGAATTTCTGAAATATGAAATACGTGAGACCACGTTCACTTCCAATTAAGAGATTATTCAGCATTCTATCCAGTTTGTTTAGAAAGAGACCCAGAGATTGGATATTGATTTCTACCGGGGTAGAAGAACTACCACCACCACCACCTCGACCCATGAGGCCTAAAAGTAATAGCGGCCAAGGCTCCTTCCTAGCTTGAGTTTGGTTATCACCACAGCTCGATGAATCGAAAAAACACTCGAAAGGATCTTCTTCTATGGAATTGACACCTAAACTGAAGTTGAGAAATTGGTTTCTGATTTCCGCCTTGTGAGATTGCAAGAAGGAAAGTAATAGTTTCGTTTTCAATAGGTTCATGTGTGTTGTTTTCTTATTTGAGTTTTGTTTCTAGTTGGGATTTTGGATGTATATCTTGGATTTATGTTTCATAGATATCTGTTGTCATGTACCCTGAATGGCTGGCACTTCTATGTGTGTTGTGTTGTAAGTGAAGTGTTTTACCCATGACAACTTGTTGGGTCCCTACTTAAAAATAGGATTGTGACTATGAAGTCGAATAGAACTGAAACGAATGTGTTTAGATTCATGATTTGAATTGAGAGTAGATATTTCCATTTCTTATTGTCTTATTGTTTATTTCTTTTTTCTATAATGTAGAGTTTCTGTTTTCGATTTTCCTTTCAAATCTTCGAATTAGGAAGAGATAAAGGGGCCCTACTATGATCCCTCAATTGAGTGATCGCTCAAGTCATAGACCTGAGCCTGGGCCAACAATCATGATAATGATATCCCGAGGTGCGCTAATCCATGATCTCGAACATTATTCTTCTTCTCGGACAAGATCCACTACAAGATCCTCATATATGAGGAATCTGAGTTTCTCCCCTTAAAGAGTAGGATAATGTGAGACGGGCCTTTTCCTCCCGACCTGGGAAATTCACAGCAGGAAAGACTGGCGCCGATTTAGAAAGCGAACCCTTCAGTACATCGCGTTCAGCCCTCCCTCAAAATCCCATTTGTTTTATTGAGGAATCACTCTTGATCCGGCTCTTCTCCGTCTATAACTCAAAGTCCATCTGTCTCTCGTGGAAGCGCTTTAGAGTGCCTAGAAGATCCAGCAAACGGGGGTGCCAATGCTGTCCCAAGACCAGATCACGGTAGGTAGCTGCTTTAAAGAGGTTGGGAGACAGACTGGTGAACAATCTTCTTCTTGTTTTCTCCGACCTAGAGCACTCTTTTTTTTCAATCGTACGAAGAAACTCCGTGAAAAACCCAGCTATCACTCCTATGAGACGGCTAACTCCCAACTCCCGATACATTCTTTATCGTTGGTTTGGACATAGTTTCCTTTGTTCCTGTGTTTCTGTTTTGCTCTCCCCCTTTTTTTCACTTAGTTTAGTTGGAATGGAAAGAGAACTTCCTTCAGCCTTTTTGTTGCCTGGTTCGGTCTCTCTGAGTGGAATAAGTGGGTCCTTCTTCTTTTTCCTGACTGATGAAGGTCGAAACTGAAGATCGAATCTTAGGAGTCTGGATTCCTATGTTCGTACCAACTCAAATGATTGATGAATTGGATCTTGAGTCAAAAAACTTCGCTACTTTTTAGGGTGAAAGAATGACAAAGAGACTGACATCGCAGAGGATGGGAAGGACCCAATCGCCTGCCTCTTTCTTGGTCCACCCCCCCCCTGGTGGGTACTTTATAGCTCACAACACGAGATAGGCAGATATGTGACATAGTCTCATTGCTTTCATTGACAACAAGACTCTCTTCCTGATTGGGATTGGTCTGTGCAGGATCTCCTTCCCTATGAGACTCTTGCTTCCCTGAGGCAGACCCCTACTTCAATTGTCATCTGCTTCCTTATTTTGGACTCAGACCTCTCACAACAAAAAAAAGAAAATCAAAATCAAACGAATCCGAATATTCCATTCTCGTTGACAGCCTCCTCAACCCAAGCTTCCATCTCCTGCTCCAGACATCGGCGCTTGCCCGCGCCAGTCCATGAAAGGTGGATGAAGGTGAGTTTGACTACGAACTCGAGGATGCTGGGAACGATCTCTTTTCGGGGAATCACTCCCGTCGAGAGGCCCTCTTGCTCCCTTTTTATGAATCTGGGAGAGAGGCAAAAGATAAGTCCAGAGAGACCTCGACTCTTTCAGGGAAAGGAGGGAGATCGAATGCGAGATGGAGTCCCTGCCGAATGGAATGGACATCCTTGGGGACAGCTGTGTAAGACAGAATTTCCCATAAAATTGGACGGAAAAACTACTACAAAGATCACAAGAAACCCAGCTCAAAGTGAATGGAGAGAGAACCCCTGCGCCTTGGAAGGATCTGAAGCTGTTCGGACACTCATAGACAAGTGAACTCCAGGATCCCTCGAAAAGTGAAGTGAACTAACTCATATGCGGAAAAGAGTCTTTCATGTCAAGGTGAACAAGTAGAGAAGTTTTCCTGAAGAGAAGACTCGTTGCTGGAACCGAGA